CATACAAATTAATCAACGATTTTGAACAACAGGAGGGGGAAACCGAAGAAACTGTGGTAGAGGATCATCAGATTCGTTCAAGAAAATCCAAACGTGTAGTGATTTTTACTGATAACCAACAAAATAGTGATGCTTATACTAATACCAAAGAAACTAATAATACTGATCAAACAGGCGAAGTTGCTTTGATACGTTATTCCCAACAATCGGATTTTCGTCGAGACATAATTAAAGGCTCCATGCGCGCTCAAAGACGTAAAACAGTTACTTGGAAACTCTTTGAAGCAAATGCGCATTCCCCTCTTTTTTTGGACCGAATAGACAAATCTTTTTTTTTTTTTTTTGATATTTCTGAACGGATGAAAAAAATTTTTAGAAATTGGATGTGGAAAAACACAGAATTCACAATTTCGAATTATACAGAGAAAAAGACAAAAGAAAGCGCGAAAAAAAAAGAGGAGGACAAAAAAGAAGAAGACAAAAGAAAGGAGAAAGTGCGTATACAAATAGCGGAAGCCTGGGATAGTATTTTACTTGCTCAAGTAATGAGAGGTTTTTTATTAATAACCCAATCAATTCTTAGAAAATATATTATATTACCTTCATTGATAATAGCTAAAAATATCGTCCGTATACTATTATTTCAATTTCCGGAATGGTATGAGGACTTAAAGGATTGGAATAGAGAAATGCATGTTAAATGTACCTATAACGGCGTTCAATTATCAGAAAAAGAATTTCCAAAAAACTGGTTAACAGACGGCATTCAGATCAAGATCCTATTTCCTTTTCGTCTTAAACCTTGGCACAGATCTAAGTTACGAGCCCCTTATAATGATCCAATGAAAAAGCAAGGTCAAAAAAATGATTTTTGTTTTTTAACAATTTTTGGAATGGAAGCTGAACTACCTTTTGGTTCTCCCAGAAAAAAACTTTCATTTTTTGAACCGATTTTAAAAGAACTCAAAAAAAAAATGAAAAAATTGCAAAAGAAATGTTTTATAATTCTAGGAATTTTTAAAGAACAAACAAAATTTTTTCTAAATGTCTCAAAAAAACCAAAAAAATGGATCATTAAAAACATTCTGTTTATAAAAGAAATAATAAAAGAACTCTCAAAAATAAACCCAATTATATTATTTGGATTGAGAAAAATAGAAGTATATGAATTGAGTGAAATTAAAAAAGATTCAATAATCAGTAATCGGATGATTCAGGAATCGTCCATTCAAATTAGATCTCAGAATTGGACAAATTATTCATTAACAGAAAAAAAAATGCAAGATCTGACTGATAGAATAAACACAATCATAAATCAAATAGAAAAAATTACAAAAGACAAGAAAAAGGGATTTATAACTTCAGATAGAAATTTGAGTTCTAACAAAATAAGTTATGATGATAAAAGATTGGAATCACAAAAAAATATTTGGCAGATATTAAAAAGAAGAACTGCTCGATTAATCCGCAAATCCCATTATTTTATAATATTTTTCATTGAAAAGATATACATAGATATCTTTCTATCTATGATTAATATTCCTAGTATCAATACACAACTTTTTCTTGAATCAACAAAAAAAAATTTTAATAAAAACATTAACAGTAATGAAGCAAATCAAGAAAGAATTAATAAAACAAATCAAAGTTTAATTAAATTTATTTCGATTATAAAAGAGTCACTTTCTAATACTAATATTAGTCTTAGTCAAAAAAATTCAAAGACTTTTTTTGACTTATCTTACTTTTCACAAGCATATGTATTTTACAAATTATCACAAACCCAACTTATTAAGTTAGAGAAATTGAAATCCGTATTTCAATATAATGGAACCCCCTTTTTTCTTAAGAATGAAATAAAGGATTTTTTTGTTGTAAGACAAGAACTATTTCATTCCGAATTAAGACCTAAGAATCTTCGCAATTCTGGAATGAATCAATGGACAAATTGGTTAAGGAGTCATTATCAATATCAATGTGATGTATCTCAAATTAAATGGTCTAGAGTAGTACCACAAAAATGGCGAAATATATTGAACTGTATAGCTCAAAATAAAGATTTATATAAAGATTTGTGTGATTTATATGAAAAAGATGAATTAATTCACTACGAAAAAAAAACAAAAATTGAAACGGATTTATTATTGAATCAAAAGGATAATTTTAAAAAACAATATGGATATGATCTTTTAGCATATAAATCTATAAATTATGAAACTAAGAAGTACTCTTCAATTTATGGATCACCATTCCAAGTAAAAACTAACCAAGATATTTTTTATAATTACAACACACATAAACAAAAATCATTTAATATGGTAGAAGATGATATTCGAGATATGGATAAAAATACGGATAGAAAATATTTTGATTGGAGAATTCTCGATTTTTGTCTTAAAACGAAGGTCGATATTGAGGCCTGGATCAATATTGATACTGACACTAACAGTAATAAATATACTAAGACTAGGGTTAATAAGTATCAAATAATTGATAAAATCAATAATAAGGGTCTTTTTTATCTCACACTTCAGCAAGATCAAAAAATCAACCTATCCAATCAAAAACCCCTTTTGGATTGGATGGGAATGAATGAAGAAATACTAAGTCGTCCCATATCAAATCTGGAACTTTGGTTCTTGCCAGAATTTGTGAGACTTTATAATACGTATAAAATGAAACCGTGGGTTATACCAATTAAATTACTACTTTTTAATTCTAATATAAAAAAAAATGCTAGTGAAAACAAAAGCATCACTGGAAATAAAAAAAGAGATCCTTTTATATCAATATCGTCGAATGAAAAAAAATCTCTTGAATTAGAAAACCGAAATCAAGGAGAAAAAGAATCCACGGGCCAAGCAGATCTTAAATCAGCTCTTTCAAACCAAGAAAAAGATGTTGAAGAAGATTATACGGGATCGGACATGAAAAAACATAGAAATAAAAAGCAATACAAGATCAATACAAAAGCGGAGTTTGATTTCTTCCTAAAAAGGTATTTGTATTTTCAATTGAGATGGGATGATTCTTTAAATAAAAAAATAATCAATAACATCAACGTATATTGTCTCCTGCTTAGACTGATAAATCCAAGAGAAATTACTATATCCTCTATTCAAAGGGGCGAAATGAGTCTGGATATTTTGACGATTCAGAAAGATGTAACTCTTACAGAATTTATTAAAAGGGGATTTTTGATTATTGAACCAATTCGTCTAGCTATAAAAAATGATGGAAAATTTATTATGTATCAAACCCTCGGTATTTCATTAGTTCATAAAAGTAAACATCAAATAAATCAAAGATACCGAGAAAAAAAACATGTTGATAAGAATTCTGATGAAGTCATTACAAAACATCAAAAGATGACTGGAAATAGATATAAAAAAAATTATGATTTGTTTGTTCCTGAAAATATTTTATCGCCTAGACGTCGTAGAGAATTGCGAATTCTAATTTGTTTAAATTCTAAGAATAGACATAGAAAGGCATCTTTTTGTAATGGGAATGAGGTAAACAGTCAAGTTGTGGATAAAAGCAAAAAATATAAAAAAAAACTTATAAAATTAAAGCTATTTCTTTGGCCCAATTATCGATTAGAAGATTTAGCTTGTATGAATCGTTATTGGTTTAATACCAATAATGGCAGTTGTTTCAGTATGGTAAGGATACATATGTATCCGCGATTGAAAATTCATTAATAGTAAATTTTTCCTATATTTCCCATACCATATCTGGTCTATGACGACAAAGAGATGCACGCATACATTGTCTTACATTCCATTCTGATACATGATACTAATTCAATGACATATCAATTAGATCTAGAATGAACAAAATTTTCTTATTTTAGGTCTAAACTTTTATCTTTTGTGAGTGAAGAAACCAACCATACTTTTGTATCCCCTTTCATTTCAAATCCAATTTTAAAATGAAAATAGGATTGAGTAAGTTTTATTAAATTAAAAAAATTAGAAATTAATAACGAAATTCAAATTATTGTATATACCAAATAAAAATTAGGGGCATTATTATTACTGATCAATAAAGATATCTATCAATAAAAAATATCTTAAAATAAAAAGAGGGGGGGAGAGAAGATTTCAGTTTATGGTAAAAAATTCATTCATCTCAGTTATTTCACAAGAAGAAAAAGACGAAAACAGAGGATCTGTTGAATTTCAAATAGTTAGTTTCACCAATAGGATACGAAGACTTACTTCACATTTACAATTACACAAAAAAGACTATTTATCTCAGAGAGGTTTACGTAAAATTCTGGGAAAACGCCAACGATTACTGTCTTATTTGTCAAAGAAAAATAGAATATGTTATAAAGAATTAATTAATCGGTTGGATATTCGGGAGTCAAAAACTCGTTAATTTTATTTTTATAAAGGCATTTTGAATTATTTGATTTATTAGATCTTGAATTTTAATGAACTTTTTTTCGTTTTCAGCAATTCATGAAAGAATGAATCGAGGAAAAACCTATGAATATACCGGCTACAAGAAAAGACCTCATGATAGTCAATATGGGCCCCCACCACCCATCAATGCATGGTGTTCTTCGACTCATCATTACTCTAGATGGTGAAGATGTTATTGACTGTGAACCAATATTGGGTTATTTACACCGAGGAATGGAAAAAATTGCGGAAAATCGAACAATTATACAATATTTGCCTTATGTAACACGGTGGGATTATTTAGCTACTATGTTCACAGAAGCAATAACTGTAAACGGACCGGAACAGTTGGGAAATATTCAAGTACCTAAAAGAGCCAGCTATATCAGAATAATTATGTTGGAGTTGAGTCGTATAGCTTCTCATCTGTTATGGCTCGGTCCTTTTATGGCGGATATTGGTGCACAAACTCCCTTTTTCTATATTTTCAGAGAAAGAGAATTAGTATATGATCTATTCGAAGCTGCCACCGGTATGAGAATGATGCATAATTATTTTCGTATCGGAGGAGTAGCGGCCGATCTACCTCATGGCTGGATAGATAAATGTTTGGATTTCTGCGATTATTTTTTAACAAGAGTTGCTGAATATCAAAAACTTATTACACGAAATCCTATTTTTTTAGAACGAGTCGAGGGAGTAGGCATTATTGGTAGAGAGGAAGTAATAAATTGGGGTTTATCGGGACCAATGCTGCGAGCTTCCGGAATACAATGGGATCTTCGTAAAGTTGATCATTATGAATGTTACGACGAATTTGATTGGGAAGTACAGTGGCAAAAAGAAGGAGATTCATTGGCTCGTTATCTAGTCCGAATTGGTGAAATGATAGAATCCGTAAAAATTATTCAACAGGCCCTGGAAGGAATTCCAGGGGGACCCTATGAGAATTTAGAAATACGATACTTTGATAGAGAAAGGAATCCGGAATGGAATGATTTTGAATATCGATTTATTAGTAAAAAGCCGTCTCCTACATTTGAATTGCCGAAACAAGAACTTTATGTGAGAGTAGAAGCCCCAAAGGGAGAATTGGGAATTTTTCTCATAGGGGATCAGAGTGGTTTTCCTTGGAGATGGAAAATCCGCCCGCCGGGTTTTATCAATTTGCAAATTCTTCCGCGGTTAGTTAAAAGAATGAAATTGGCTGATATTATGACGATACTAGGTAGTATAGATATCATTATGGGAGAAGTTGATCGTTGAAATGATAATTGATACACCGGAAGTACAAGATATCGATTCTTTTTCTAGATTAGAATTTTTTAAAGAGGTTTATGGAATTCTATGGGTTCTTGTTCCTATTTTGACTCTTGTAGTGGGAATCACAATAGGCGTACTGGTAATTGTATGGTTAGAAAGAGAAATATCGGCAGGGATACAACAACGTATTGGACCTGAATACGCCGGCCCTTTGGGAGTTCTTCAAGCTCTAGCAGATGGGACAAAACTACTTTTCAAAGAAAATCTTTTTCCATCTAGGGGGGATACTCGTTTATTCAGTATCGGGCCATCCATAGCAGTCATATCAATTTTAGTAAGCTATTCAGTAGTTCCTTTTGGATATCACCTTGTTTTAGCGGATCTCAATATCGGTGTTTTTTTATGGATTGCTATTTCCAGTATTGCTCCAATTGGACTTCTTATGTCGGGATACGGGTCAAATAATAAATATTCCTTTTTAGGCGGTCTACGAGCTGCTGCTCAATCGATTAGTTATGAAATACCATTAACTTTATGTGTGTTATCAATATCTCTACGTGCGATTCGTTGATACATAGACATAAACTTTTCTCTATTCCTTCCTTTCAAGGAAAGGGTTGGAATGGATTGAGTAGATATCTTAATTTTTTTTTTATTCATTATTCGGGTTGATGAACTAAATCAAATAGTTATATGAGTGAAAGAAAACAGCTTATATATAAATTCGCAGTAAAAAGATTGATTCTCATTTTCTATGTATAAGAGTTAGAGAGTTAAGCGGAAATAAACATAAACAGAAGAGACCGTTTCCCCCAAGATTGGTTGATTAGTCATCCTGACTTGAAGCGGGTTCAAAAGATCAACCGTATTGAGTTTTCACTATCATTTTTATGTATTAGCATAACGGGGGATTGAGCAAAAACGAGTGGATGGTTAGAAACACGAACATATGGAAAGGATTAGTAATGGAGACTATGTAAATTCTCCAAAAGGACATTTTTACATAATATACAAACAAAGAATACTAATTGGGGCTTTAAGTTGGTAGAAATGATCAGGCAGTACTCCCCATGACACGATTCCGATCCAGAGTATACTCCTATCCACCGATTTAATAAATAACTATTCGAAACGAAATAATCCTTTACTTTATTTTGAAAGCCCTCTTTTTCTCAGAAATAGAAAGAAGAATAGGAACGAAAAAAAAAAAAAAGATATACTTTATTTATTATTTGTTACTTTTATTCTTTCCCATATACATATTAATAGATATAGAATTTGTGTCATAATTCATTAATTAATATAGAATTTTTTTTTCGTACGTGAAACCAACGGGTTATTGATATTTTTACAAGAAGTATTTTATTGAACAGTTAAGTTATTACTGAACAAAGAAGAATTGAAATTATTATTGAAATTAATTAAATTAAAGAAAGGATGAGATCAATTCAGAAGTACTTTTTTGATTTTATTTTGAATTAAAATAATTCTAACAGACAGAATTTAATTGGTCTAATTTGGGACCGGCCGATAGTTATCCATCCTACAAACATATCAAGATTCAAAAAAGAATACTGACGCGGTCCCTATATTTATTTCTGGCCTTCAAGGAGCCGTATGAGGTGAAAATCTCATGTACGGTTCTGTAATAGCGATGGTAACAGTGATGGTATCACCGACTATAATTATCTAACAGTTTAAGTACAATTGATATTGTTGAGGCGCAATCAAAATATGGTTTTTGGGGATGGAATTTGTGGCGTCAGCCTATAGGGTTTATCATTTTTATTATTTCTTCCCTAGCAGAATGTGAGAGATTACCTTTTGATTTACCAGAAGCAGAAGAAGAGTTAGTAGCAGGTTATCAAACCGAATACTCGGGTATAAAATTTGGGTTATTTTATGTTGCTTCCTATCTAAACCTATTGGTTTCTTCATTATTTGTAACAGTTCTTTACTTGGGAGGTTGGAATATATCTATTCCGGACATATATGTTTCTGAGCTTTTTGAAATAAATAAAACATGTGGCGTTTTTGGAGCGATAATTGGTATCTTTATTACATTAGCTAAAACTTATTTGTTCTTGTTCATTCCTATCACAACAAGATGGACTTTACCGAGGCTAAGAATGGACCAACTATTGAATCTTGGATGGAAATTTCTTTTACCTATTTCTCTCGGTAATCTATTATTAACAACTTCTTTCCAACTCTTTTCACTGTAAAGTAACATTCTATATTCACAATGTGTCTCAAACAAGAGAAATAAACAAACATAAAACTATTCATATATATATTAACGATATGTTCTCTATGGTAACTGGGTTCATGAATTATGGTCAACAAACAGTACGAGCTGCAAGGTACATTGGTCAAAGTTTCATGATTACTTTATCCCACGCAAATCGTTTACCCGTAACTATTCAATATCCTTATGAAAAATTAATCACCGCGGATCGTTTCCGCGGTCGAATCCATTTTGAATTTGATAAATGTATTGCTTGTGAAGTATGCGTTCGTGTATGTCCTATAGATCTACCCGTTGTTGATTGGAAATTGGAAAATGATATTCGCAAGAAACGGCTGCTTAATTACAGTATTGATTTCGGAGTCTGTATATTTTGTGGTAATTGCGTTGAGTATTGTCCAACGAATTGTTTATCAATGACTGAAGAATATGAACTTTCTACTTATGATCGTCACGAATTGAATTATAATCAAATTGCTTTGGGTCGTTTACCAATGTCAGTAATTGACGATTATACAATTCGAACAATTTTGAATTCGCCTCAAATAAATAAGTAAATCTCTTATTAACGAATAATTTATAATTACTTTACTAATAACTAATATAGAAGGAATTTAGGTTTCTTTCGTGTTGTTTGGTCAATAACTACAAATACCAACTATTGATTGGTTGGTAAGAAACGCGTCTTAATTTGGATTGAAAATCCATTAATTAATATATCCATAATTGTTTTAAAATATATAGTTTAGAATTAGAACGACTCTTTCAGATAAAGAATGAAATTAGTCCAATAATAGTACTCACATTTATTCATATCCCTTAGTATTTATTTACTTAGGATTAAATTAGGAATTGCTCAAAAATCATAAAAAAAAATTTTCTGGTCGGGTCTCAATAAGGTCATGAAAAACATTTCTATTTATCTCTTATTTTACATATAATGGATTTGCCCGGACCAATACATGATTTTCTTTTAGTCTTTCTGGGATCGGTTCTTATACTAGGAGGTATGGGGGTGGTATTATTTACCAACCCCATTTATTCTGCCTTTTCATTGGGACTGGTTCTTGTTTGTATATCCTTATTCTATATTCTATTAAACTCTTATTTTGTAGCTGCTGCACAACTCCTTATTTACGTGGGAGCTATAAATGTTTTAATCGTATTTGCTGTGATGTTCATGAATGGTTCAGAATATTACAAAGATTTGAATCTTTGGACCATTGGGGATGTGGTTACTTTGCCAGTTTGTACAAGTATTTTTGTTTTACTCATGATTAGTATTACGGATACGTCATGGTACGGAATTATTTGGACTACAAGATCAAACCAGATTATAGAGCAAGATTTGATAAGTAATAGTCAACAAATTGGAATTCATTTATCAACAGATTTTTTTCTTCCATTTGAATTCGTTTCGATAATTCTTTTAGCCGCTTTGATAGGTGCAATTGCCGTGGCGCGACAGTAAAAAATTTATAGAATTAGCAATGCACATTAAACTCTGTTCGGTTTTATTACATTACATTTATTTCCCTTTAATTAAAGATTGTTTATGTCTAAAATAGAAATTATTCAATCTATTCTATTAACAATAGAAAATCTATTAACAATAGAAAATCTGCCTTTGTTCCGTACTTTTTTTTATTCTAGTCAATTGAATCTGTTGAATTGTTGTTCAGTTCATATTGAAATGAATCGAAATTGATAAGGAGTTGGTCAATGATGCTCGAACATGTACTTGTTTTGAGTGCCTACTTATTTTCTATCGGTATCTATGGATTGATCACGAGCCGGAATATGGTTAGAGCCCTTATGTGTCTTGAACTTATACTGAATGCGGTTAATATGAATTTCGTAACATTTTCTGATTTTTTTGATAGTCGCCAATTAAAAGGAAATATTTTCTCAATTTTTGTTATAGCTATTGCAGCCGCTGAAGCAGCTATTGGCCCGGCTATTGTTTCATCAATTTATCGTAACAGAAAATCAACTCGTATCAATCAATCGAATTTGTTGAATAAGTAGTATTAATCATATAAATTCTAATATTCATAAATTAGAATTACCATGACCATACATTACGTAATAATACATGTTTTCAAAAATGTAAGAAATTAAAGTATCTTGGCTCTATCGCATGAGTCAATCCAGAAGTAGATTGATTAGAAAAATTATGATAAATTATTGATTCATCTGGTGTCTAAATATATGATTCATTTACAAGTTTACTAGATCGAAACTTTCTGACATTCAAAAATTTATAGATCAAAATGTCACATTCAGTAAAGATTTATGATACGTGTATAGGGTGTACTCAATGCGTGCGCGCCTGCCCAACGGATGTATTAGAAATGATACCTTGGGACGGGTGTAAAGCTAAGCAAATTGCTTCTGCTCCAAGAACAGAGGACTGTGTCGGTTGTAAGAGATGTGAATCCGCCTGTCCGACAGATTTCTTGAGTGTTCGAGTTTATTTATGGCATGAAACAACTCGAAGTATGGGTCTGGCTTATTAATACGTTCCAGAAAACCCCACTTGAATACATTTGATTTTTTTACCTTTACCGACAAAAACCCGCGCTCAAAAACTATTTATTTTGAGCACGGGTTTTTCTGGTCCAAGTTTATCTTGTTTTTACCATGAATAATTTTCCTTGGTTAACGCTAGTTGTAGTTTTGCCAATATTCGCGGGTTCCTTAATTTTCTTTCTCCCTCATAGAGGAAATAAGATAATTCGGTGGTATACTATAGGTATATGCACAATTGAACTCCTTCTAACAACCTATGCATTCGGTTATCGTTTCCAATTGGATGATCCATTAATGCAACTGACAGAGGATTATAAATGGATCGATTTTTTTGATTTTTACTGGAGATTGGGAATAGATGGAATTTCTATAGGACCCATTTTACTGACAGGATTTATCACAACTTTAGCTACTTTAGCGGCTCGGCCGATTACTCGAGATTCCCGACTATTCCATTTTCTGATGTTAGCAATGTATAGCGGTCAAATAGGACCATTTTCTTCTCGAGACCTTTTACTTTTTTTCATCATGTGGGAGTTAGAATTAATTCCAGTTTATCTACTTCTATCCATGTGGGGGGGAAAGAAACGTTTGTATTCGGCTACAAAATTTATTTTGTACACTGCAGGAAGTTCCGTTTTTTTATTAATGGGAGTTTTGGGTATTGGTTTATATGGTTCCAATGAACCAACATTAAATTTTGAAACATCAGCTAATCAATCGTATCCTGTAGCACTGGAAATAATATTCTATATTGGATTTCTTATTGCTTTTGCTGTCAAATCACCGATCATACCCTTACATACATGGTTACCAGACACCCATGGAGAGGCACATTACAGTACTTGTATGCTTTTAGCCGGAATCTTATTAAAAATGGGAGCGTATGGATTGGTTCGGATCAATATGGAATTATTACCCAACGCCCATTCTATATTCTCTCCCTGGTTGATTATAGTAGGCACAATTCAAATAATCTATGCAGCTTCAACATCTCCCGGTCAGCGTAATTTAAAAAAAAGAATAGCCTACTCTTCTGTATCTCATATGGGTTTCATAATTATAGGAATTGGTTCTATAAGCGATACAGGACTCAACGGAGCCATTTTACAAATAATCTCTCACGGATTTATTGGCGCTGCGCTTTTTTTCTTGGCCGGAACGAGTTATGATAGAATACGTCTTGTTTATCTCGACGAAATGGGCGGAATGGCTATCGCAATTCCAAAAATATTCACGACTTTCAGTATCTTATCAATGGCTTCTCTTGCATTACCGGGCATGAGCGGTTTTGTTGCCGAATTATTAGTTTTTTTTGGAATACTTACTAGTCAAAAATATCTTTTAATGACAAAAATATTAATAACTTTTGTAATGGCAATTGGAATGATATTAACTCCTATTTATTCATTATCTATGTTACGCCAGATGTTCTATGGATACAAGCTTTTTAATGCCCCAAACTCTTATTTTTTTGATTCTGGACCGCGAGAATTATTTGTTTCGATCTCTATCCTTTTACCTGTAATAGGTATTGGTGTTTATCCCGATTTCGTTTTATCATTATCAGTTGACAAGGTCGAAGCTATTATATCCAATTATTTTTTTCGATAGTTTTTGTGAGTAAACCAAAAAATGAAACAGAAATCCCATGATTTTAAAAATGGTTGATTGTACAATAAAAAAAAAAAAATAAGTCTTTTATATTCTTTTAAGTAAAATAAATAAATTGGAATTCTATTATAACTAGATATCTTTTGAATTTGTGAGAACCATTTGAATCAAGTAATGGAAATGATTCAAATGGTTCTTGATTGTTTACATGAAGTTTTCGTATATATACCTGTATGCCGTCCTATGTTTCTATTCGTCAAGTCTTTTATTCAATTAGATGTTAATGTAAATGAACCATAACTATGCAACCCTATTCCTAATAGATTAACCCCAAAATAGCATATCCAAATTATAAGAAAGCCCATTGAGGCCACAATTGCAGAATTTACACTTTCAAAATTTTTATTTGTTCTAATATGTAAATAAATAGCGAATATGGTCCAAGTAATAAATGCCCAAGTCTCCTTTGGATCCCAATTCCAATATGATCCCCATGCTTCATTAGCCCATACTGCTCCTGAAAGAATACCTACGGTTAAAAGGATAAACCCTAGACTAATAATACGATAACTCCAACGATCCAATTGTTGAATCAATTGATACCTGTAATAATTTTGAGACGAAATAAAAGAAGTGTTTCGTAAGACATTGTTTCTTTCGTTCACGTATTGAATCTCACTAAAGTAAACTGACTCATTTTCTAAATTATTGCTTTTACTAAAAATCCTTATGAATTTTCGAAATGTAATGACTAGAAGAGCTAGTGATAATAAAGATCCACACAAAAGAGCTGCATAGCTCAATACCATCATACTTACGTGCATCATTAACCAATGGGATTGGAGAGCGGGTACTAATATCGCGGATTGATGCATTTCAGTTAAAAGACCCGAAGTAGCAAAACCTTGAGTAAAAATAGCACTTGGCGCGGTTATTGCGCTTAAATGGTTTTTATGTTTTTTAAAATACGGAATAATATGAATAATGGAAAAACTCCACGAAAGAAAAATTAATGATTCATATAAATCACTTAATGGTAAATGCCTCAAATAAATCCAACGAGTAACTAATAATCCTGTTATGCAGAAAAAAGTAGCTATCATCCCCTTTTCTGACGAATCATCTAGTCCTACGATTTCATCGACTAATAAAATTATCAAATGAATTGTAATTACAATTGAAACGATCGAAAAGGATATATGAGTTAATATATGCTCTAAAGTTGAAAATATCATAAAAATTATTAAATTTATAAGGGCGTCCCTCAATTATAGGAATTGAAATCGGGAATTGAATTCATTATAGGACTTACTCTTTTAGAAGATGCCATGCCGCCACTCGGACTCGAACCGAGATGCTCTAGCACTGCTTCCTAAGAGCAGCGTGTCTACCGATTTCACCATAGCGGCTTATTCGAAATCATAATAACCTATTTTTATTCAATCGTCGAGCTTGAAGGAGTTAATTCAATCCAATATTTTTTTTTAGGAAACCATTCAAATTGATGAATAAAAACTTGTTTAAAAATTAGGGATTAAAACGTTTTCGTTAACGTTAATAATATTTATTTTTCTTATTATTATCTTTTTATTTAGTTATTTAGTATTTTAGGATGTCAATTTTATTTCAATTTAACTGAACTAACAATGTATTTTTTCGTAGGCTATTACTTTATGCTCTCCTAAAACTAAAATGGAACAGTTGTAACTAGATAATTTTTACTTCAATCCCTGGATATAAGTAAAAAAAATGTTCTGCCTCGTTTGCATTTTTTAATGATTAATTTCTTTTATCATTTATTTTATTAATCTAAAATAAAAAATGCATTTTATCGATTAATAAAAAAATCGAATTTTTATATAACACAATTTCAGCGATACACTCAAAAGATTTATGTAAATATTTGCATAGTTAGGTTGCGTTAGGATTTTTTGTTGTGTAGAGAATTTGCGTTAAGATTTAGCAAACCCATTAAGTTAGGTATTTGGGATGGTCGTATCAATCATATAAAAAAATTTCGTATAGAAATTGTACCGTACTTCAAAATATTTTCTAAATTTTTTAATTAATATATATATATTATATCTTGATCGATCTTCCAATCGAAACATAGGATCTAAAATAGATCACTCAAAATTGGCGCATTCGTCATATAACTACCTAAAAATGTAAACGGGGCTTTTATTAATTTAATTGGGTTTAAGGAATTTATATAGTGATAATAATTTCTAAAACCCAAAATAATGGTTTAAAAGATTATAAAAAAACATTTTAAACTTAATCAATTAGTTTCAACGACCTCTTCTTTATAATATAAAATCAAAAATATAACTAAAAAAAAAATTCTTTTTATTATTGAGTAAGGGCGATGGGGAAAGTGATAATCCCCATCCGGAAAATGATAAAACATACTAAAATGAAAGGCGAAACCTTGCGCTTGCGTTTACCCTTTTTTCAAACAAAAAAGTACCATTCATTTTTAGAATTCAGTAGACAACAGAATTCTTATCTATATCAGAAACGAAAGAAAAATTTGGCTTCAAATTTAAGTAAAACAAATTCAATTTTATATTCGTTTAAATTAAAACATTATGAGACTAATTCAAATTCTTTTTTATTTATTTTATTTTTAATGTATATTGTTTATATTTTAATTTATCTTATATATTAATATTTATTCTTTTACTATTATGATGTTAATATTAATTATAATTGATAAATATTATTTATCATTTTTATAACTTATAAATAAACTATAAACAAAATTATATCACTTTATTAGTTATTAGAACGATTCAGATTATTTATTTGTTACACAAAAAAAACTTTTAGAACTCCCGGTAGAAAGAGATTTCGCTAACGAAAAAGCTTTCAATGCTGCCCTATATCCCTTCCTTTTCCAAATATTTTTACGAATACGTTTTTTTGAAATAGAGGTGCGCTTTTTTGGAACTGCCATTAAAAAGTTATAATAGGTTTTTCGGTTGGATGTGAAAGACATCTATTGTTCAAAATCAATTGTTCTTTACTATTCTCTATCTATTTTTTCTCTAAATTAGACTCCAAAAAAAAAGGGGGGGGGTAAAAATCACATAAAATATTAATAAGAACGATAAGGTACACTATGCCAAATAGATTGAAGTTGATAAAAAAAAAAAAAAAAGATTGTCCGTTTCGTTTTCTTTCTATTTTCGTCATGTTACATTTATACATGTAATAAAAAAATCGAAAAGTTTAATAACCCAATCCTTCTCCCGCTTAATAAAAAAAAACTTTAATAATTTTTTTTATTATATTAATTAATTTAATATTAATTTAATTGGTCAAGCTCGAAGAAAGAGTCCACAAAATTTAAATTATCAAATGAGACTAGTAGTTAATCTGTTAAAGGATACAAAATACATAATTTAAAGGCATTTTATTTGCCCCCTTTTTTTTCCGTAAAATTAAAGTGTTGGATATCATAGCATTTCCTACAAATAGCTTTTATTGTAATGGAAGACAAACAATTAGTTACAAAACAAATTGGTTAATGATTCTAAATAACCGAATTACAATAAATAGTTTTAGTTATGGGCTTTATGATTCATATCAAATACTGTTTTTGGTATAATTATTTATCCTTGTTCTATAGATATAAAAAAATTATTGTAATACGTAATAATTAAAATGAAAATTCTAATTTTCATTTTTTATCTTCATAAAATTTTATTTAAAAATTTGAATTTAATATTAACAATTCAGTATTAATAAAATTAAATACGTATTTATTTTTCACTAGTGACTTATTTATATCATTTGACCAATTATAACCTCTTGATTTTAAATATTTGAAGTAGTTTGGAAAGATTCAGAATAATTAAGGCTAGAAAATTCTATTTAAGTTTTATTTTATATATCTTAATTTTTTTTTTATTAACCGACCCCTTTCAAAAGAAAAGAAATAAGAACCGGTGACTCAGAAACAATTAATTAAGATAATTTTTTTTTTTTTTTTTTATTATGGAATATACATATCAATATTCATGGATTATACCTTTCATTCCACTTCCAGTTCCTATCTTAATTGGAACAGGACTTCTACTTTTTCCAACGGCAACAAAAAATCTTCGCCGTATGTGGGCTTTTCCTAGTGTTTTATTATTAAGTATAGTTATGGTTTTTTCAGCCCTTTTTTCTATTCAGCAAATAAATAATAATTCTGTCTATCAATATGTATGGTCTTGGACCATCAATAATGATTTTTCTTTAGAATTTGGCTGCTTGGTTGATCCACTTACTTCTATTATGTCGATATTAATCACTACTGTTGGAATTATGGTTCTTATTTATAGTGACAATTATATGTCTCATGATCAGGGATATTTGAGATTTTTTGCTTATATGAGTTTTTCCAATACTTCAATGTTGGGATTAGTTACTAGTTCTAATTTGATACAAATTTATATTTTTTGGGAATTAGTTGGAGTGTGTTCTTATCTATTAATAGGTTTTTGGTTCACACGACCCAGTGCCGCGAATGCTTGTCAAAAAGCGTTTGTAACTAATCGTGTTGGGGATTTTGGTTTATTATTAGGAATTTTGGGTTTTTATTGGATAACAGGTAGTTTCGAATTTCGGGATTTGTTTGAAATATTCAATAACTTGGTTTATAATAATGAAGTTAATTTTTTATTTGTTACTTTATGCGCCTCCCTATTATTTGCCGGCGCTGTTGCTAAATCCGCCCAATTTCCCCTTCATGTATGGTTACCTGATGCCATGGAAGGGCCTACCCCCATTTCGGCTCTTATACATGCCGCTACTATGGTAGCAGCAGGAATTTTTCTTGTAGCTCGGCTTCTTCCTCTTTTCATAGTTATACCTTACATTCTAAATCTAATAGCTTTGATAGGTATAATAACATTATTTTTAGGAGCCACTTTAGCTCTTGCTCAAAAAGATATTAAGAAAAGCTTAGCTTATTCTACAATGTCTCAATTGGGTTATATGATGTTAGCTCTAGGTATGGGGTCTTATCGAGCTGCTTTATTTCATTTGATTACTCATGCTTATTCGAAGGCATTGTTGTTCTTAGGATCTGGATCAATTATTCATGCGATGGAAGCTATTGTTGGATATTCTCCAGATAAAAGTCAGAATATGGTTCTTATGGGCGGTTTAAGAAAACATGTACCAATTACAAAAACTGCTTTTTTATTGGGTACACTTTCTCTTTCTGGTATTCCACCCCTTGCTTGTTTTTGGTCCAAAGATGAAATTCTTAATGATAGTTGGTTGTATTCACCTATTTTTGCAATAATAGCTTGGTCCACAGCAGGATTAACTGCATTTTATATGTTTCGGATCTATTTACTTGCTTTTGAAGGACATTTAAACGTTTATTTTCAAACTTACAGTGGCAAAAAAAGTAGTTCGTTCTATTCAATGT